AAGCGCATTATTTAAATAGTGTAAATAGATGCATTTTGGGCTTGTAATTATATTTCTTGGGGTTTTCCTGTTTACGGGGGGTTTTCAGGATTGTTAGAGACCTCAGGAGTATAGGGGGGTAGGGGGGTTTTACGCGAATTTACCCCGGGGGGTATCTTAGATATCTTAGGAGTAAGAGACCATCATTATGCTCTTGAGATCCTCATATGCAATTCATAAGTAATGTCTTATATAATTCATGACATTTACGCGGCGAGCAAGAAAATGTTCAACCTTGTTAGTTATTCCCGTGTGCACTCTGAAATGTCAAGTGAAAGGAAACCAAAAAAGGAAAACCCCTTACCCGCTGGAGTGAACGCCCGGCATGTTGGGTAACGAGGAGTATGTATTAACACCATTAACTTATGCAAGCGTCGATGAAAGTGGAAGGAATGATACCAATTAATGGCCCTGAAATAGGAACCAAATGCCAGGAATAATTCACTGAGTGAAACCCCCACGATTATTGTCCCTCACCTTCAATAAGAGTATGCATTAAGAAATCATCTGATGGTCGGTTCTTACTACATTAAAATGTTTAAGAATTAGGGATGGTGGGTCCTGGTATATAATCACCTATTAAATCCTAGTTGTTGTTTGCGATTTCGATTAGTCTTTCGATAAACTTAGTGTCTTTGAAATCTTCATAGATGGTTTTAGTCTTGCTTAGTTTTATGTTGGCATATGAATGGTTAACACCTAGATTGGTTGATTATACATATATGTCCTAAAGCATTATTTATTATGGTGTATATAGTGTAATGGTGTAAATACATATATGTATTTACAAAGAGTAGTTTAGCTTAGAATACTAGCTTTGGGAGTTAGTGGTGAGGGTTAAAATCCCTTCTCTTTGAGCAGTAGAGGGGATTTTAACCCCTGGCATCCGGTTTACAAGACCGGCGCTCTGAAACTGAGCTACTAGTGCAGACTCATCCGAGGGCTTTGTTTTCTAGTCATCCTGCTAAGGGGGTGAGGACTAGGAATAACAAGAAGTACAGGACGGAGGCGATTTGTCCGATGATGATGAATGGATGCTCGACGGGTATTCCGCCAATTCAAGTGAGGATGGCGACGTTTGCAATTAGGGTCCAGAATAGGAACTGAGTTACAGGTCGGAACGTTAGTCCTCGTTGTTTGGAGGTGTGGAGGATTGGTACGACTATGAGCACGAGGATTGAGGCGAGCAGGGCTAGGACGCCTCCCAGTTTGTTGGGAATTGATCGGAGGATGGCGTAAGCAAACAGGAAGTATCATTCAGGCTTGATATGAGGGGGGGTCACTAGGGGGTTGGCTGGGGTGAAGTTGTCTGGGTCGCCTAGAAGGTTGGGGGCAAATAATGCTAGGGAGACTAGTGCGATCAGTACGACTACGAAGCCTAGGAGGTCTTTGTATGAGAAGTAGGGGTGGAAAGAAATTTTGTCCGCGTCTGAGTTTAGGCCGAGAGGGTTGTTTGACCCAGTTTCGTGCAGGAATAGGAGGTGGAGTATGGTTACTGCTGCGATGATAAAGGGTAGAAGGAAGTGGAATGCGAAGAATCGGGTGAGGGTGGCGTTATCTACTGAAAAGCCTCCTCAGATTCACTGGACTAGGGTGTTGCCGACGTAGGGGATGGCAGAGAGGAGGTTGGTAATGACGGTAGCACCTCAGAAGGACATTTGTCCTCATGGTAGGACGTAGCCTACGAAAGCAGTTGCTATAACTAGGAGAAGAAGGACGACTCCAATGTTTCATGTCTCTTTGTAGAGGTATGAGCCGTAGTAAAGGCCTCGGCCGATGTGGAGGTAGATGCAGATGAAGAAGAAGGAGGCACCGTTGGCGTGGAGATTACGGATTAGTCAACCGTAGTTTACATCTCGGCAGATGTGGGCGACAGATGAGAAGGCCATGCTAATGTCGGAGGTGTAGTGTATGGCGAGGAAGAGTCCTGTTAGGAGTTGGGCAATTAAGCAAAGGCCAAGTAGAGAGCCAAAGTTTCATCATACTGAAATATTGGAGGGTGCGGGGAGATCAACTAGTGCGTCGTTAGCAATTTTTAGTAGTGGGTGGGTTTTGCGTAGGCTTGCCATTATGAGGGTTCTTGTAGTTGAATAACAACGGTGGTTTTTCAAGCCATTAGTCCTGGTTAGAGTCCTGGCAGGAATTATGACTTATATCATGTCTTTGTTTTTATTTGGTTTAGTATTGGGTTTAGTTGCTGTTGCTTCTAATCCTTCTCCATACTTTGCTGCTTTGGGGTTGGTGGTGGTAGCAGGGTTGGGATGTGGGGTGTTAGTTGGGCACGGGGGCTCTTTTTTGTCTTTAGTTCTATTTTTGATCTATTTGGGGGGAATGTTGGTTGTGTTTGCTTATTCGGCAGCGCTTGCCGCTGAGCCTTATCCTGAGAGTTGAGGTAGTCGGCCGGTTGCGGCTTATATGGTAATGTATGTGGTGGGGGTAGTTTTAGTGTCTGGGCTGTTTTGAGGGGGGTGGTACGAGTCTTCTTGGGTCTCGGTTGATGAGCTTGGTGATTTTTCTATGGTTCGTGGGGATATTGGGGGAGTGGCTTTAATGTATTCGTTAGGGGGTGGGATGTTGGTTATTAGTGCGTGGGTCCTACTGCTTACTTTGTTTGTGGTGTTGGAGTTAACGCGTGGACTTAGTCGGGGGACGCTTCGGGCAGTTTAGAGGACGAAAATTAGGGTTGCGAGGGCAAAGGTTAGGAGGAACAGGGTCAGGTAAGTCTTGATTATTCCTTGTTGGGTGTTACTTGTTGTTGTGATGAGGGGGAGGTTGAGGGAGGCTGTTGCTTTAGGGCCTGATTTTTCTAGTCAGGTTTGGTCAACCATTTGGCTAGCAATTGCTTGGCCTAGGGTGAGGTTGAGTTTTGGGGTAAAACGGTGGATGACTGCTGGGAAGAAGCCGAGCATATTGGAGAAGTGATGCGGGATGAGTTGAGGTGAAGGTTTAAATTGTTTGCTTGTTAGCGAAGCTAGCTCTAGGGCTAGGAGTAGGCCCAGGATTGTTACTGTTAGGGCGGCTAGTTTAAGAAGGGGAGGTATGGATATGACTGGTGTTTTTAGGGGGAGGATGTTCGAGGTAATTAGTAGTCCGGCAACAATGCTTCCTCAGGCTAGTCGTTTGATGGGGTTGATGACTGCTGGGTTGTTTTCATTAATAGGGGAGAGGGAGTTGAATCGAGGGTGGCCTATGGCGACGAAGAAAACGACTCGGAGGCTGTAGATGGCTGTGAATGAGGTGGCTAGGAGAGTGAGGGCGAGGGCTCAGGCGTTGAGGTAGGATGTGTTTAGGGCTTCAATGATGGCGTCTTTGGAGAAGAAGCCTGCTAGGAAGGGAGTACCAGTGAGGGCGAGGCTCCCGAGGGTGAGGCATGAGGATGTAAAGGGGGTAAGGTGATGTATTCCTCCTATTTTTCGGATGTCTTGTTCGTCATTAAGGCTGTGGATAATTGAGCCGGAGCAGAGGAATAATATTGCTTTGAAGAAGGCGTGGGTACAGATGTGTAGGAAGGCAAGTTGGGGTTGGTTAAGACCAATGGTAACTATCATTAGTCCTAGTTGGCTTGATGTGGAGAAGGCAACGATTTTTTTGATGTCGTTTTGAGTGAGAGCACAGGTGGCTGTAAATAGGGTGGTGAGGGCTCCGAGGCACAAGCAAGTTGTGAGAGCAGTTTGGTTGTTTTCTATGAGGGGGCTTATACGGACTAGGAGGAAGATTCCTGCTACGACCATAGTGCTGGAGTGCAGTAGGGCAGAGACCGGTGTGGGGCCCTCCATGGCAGAGGGAAGTCACGGGTGAAGTCCGAATTGGGCTGATTTTCCAGTGGCTGCTAGGATAAGCCCTAGAAGGGGAAAGGTTAAGTCGAGGTCTTTAGCGGTTGCAAACATTTGTTGTATTTCTCAAGAGTTAAGGTTTGTTGCTATTCACGCTATGGCGAAGATTAGTCCGATGTCCCCAACTCGGTTGTATAGAACTGCCTGTAGGGCGGCTGTGTTTGCGTCGGCTCGGCCGTATCATCATCCGATTAGCAGGAAGGACATGATTCCTACTCCTTCCCAGCCAATAAAGATTTGGAATATATTGTTTGCTGTAACGAGGATAATTATGGCAATTAGGAAGACGAGGAGGTATTTGAAGAAGCGGTTCATAAAGGGGTCTGCGTGTATATATCAGGATGCAAATTCTAGGATGGATCAGGTGACGTATAGTGCAATTGGGGTAAAGATGATTGAGTAGTGGTCAAATTTAAAGCTGATGTTAACATCGAAGGTTAGGGTGTTTATTCAGTTTCAATTGGTGATAATTGTCTCTGCCCCTTCGTTAAGGAAGAGGAAGAGGGGGAGAAGGCTAACAAAAAAGGCTAGTTTTACAGCTGTTTTGACTTGGACTAGGGCTCAGCTGGCCTCTTGAGGGCGGGGGTTAAGGGTTGTGAGAACAGGATAAGCTAGTAATGAAAAAATGATGATTAAGCTCGAGGTTATTATCAGGGAGGTGGGATGCATAGCTGCTACTTGGATTTGCACCAAGAGTTTTTGGTTCCTAAGACCAACGGATGAGCTGTTATCCTTTAGAAGCATTGGCGAGTGAGCCCAGGGGTTCAACCAAGGTGGCGAAGATTAGCAGTCTTCGTTGCTAGCGAGCCTCTCTCGGTGGATAAGGGGACTTTAACCTCTGTTTTTAGAATCACAATCTAACGTTTTAGTTAAACTATATCTACAAGCGGCTCAGCCTCAGATTAGTTCGGGTTTTAGGATTAGCAGGAGTAGGGGGAGGAGGTGGAGGGCTATCAGGAGATGTTCTCGAGAGTGGGAAGGGTCTAGGGCAATGATGTGCGCTGGCAGTGGGCCTCGTTGAGTTATGAGGAATATGTAGAGGGAGTAGCCCGCGGTGATTAGGGTGCCCGCTCCTGTTAAGATAAGAGTCCACCAGGACCAGTTGAATAGCGAGGTAATAATCATTAGCTCTCCTATGAGGTTGGGTAAAGGGGGAAGGGCAAGATTAGCCAAGCTTGCGATAAATCACCAGGTTGTTATAAGGGGGAGGGCTATTTGGAGTCCTCGGGCTAGTACTATTGTTCGACTGTGTGTGCGTTCATAGTTGGTGTTTGCTAGGCAGAAAAGGGCAGAAGATGTTAGGCCGTGGGCGATTATTAAGATAAGGGCTCCGGTGAAACCTCAGGGTGTTTGAATAAGGATACCTCCGACTACAAGGCCTATGTGGCTGACGGAGGAGTAGGCGATGAGGGATTTGAGGTCTGTCTGGCGTAAACAAATTGAGCCGGTTATAATTACTCCTCAGAGCGCTAAGATAAGGAAAGGGTAGCTTAGTTCTTTGGTCAAGGGTTCAAGAACTACTAGTATACGCATTATTCCGTAACCTCCTAGTTTAAGAAGGACAGCGGCAAGGACTATAGATCCTGCAACGGGGGCCTCTACGTGGGCTTTAGGGAGCCATAGGTGGACGCCGTAGAGTGGCATTTTTACAAGGAAAGCTAGTAGACAGCCTGCTCATCATAGTTTGTCCGCGTAGGTTGTGAGGTGAAGGGGGCTGGAGAATTGAAGTGTGAGGAGAGAAAGCGTTCCAGTGCTGTTCTGGAGCAAGAGGAGTGCGACAAGAAGGGGAAGTGACCCTGCTAGGGTGTAGAATAGGAAGTAAGTTCCGGCGTTGAGTCGTTCTGTCTGGTTACCTCAGCGTGTGATAAGGAACAGTGTGGGGATCAGGGTTGCTTCAAACATAACGTAGAACATGATGATCTCAGTGGCACCGAAGGCTATAATTAAGAAGATTTGCAGGGAGGTAAGGAGTGTAATATATATTCGTTGACGATTAATAGGTTCTGAGGTTGTGTGGTTTTGGCTGGCAAGGATTATAAGGGGAAGGAGCCAGCAAGTGAGAACTAGGAGGGGGGTGGAGAGCGGGTCTGTCGCTATATAGGGGTTAAGGCAGGATCAGCCTGTTTCCGAGAGGTTTTTTAGTCAGGTAAGGCTGGCTAGCGCGATCACTAGGCTGTGCAGAAGAGTTGTGGGTCAGAGTCATTTGGCGGGGACTAATCAAGTTGTGGGGACAAGCATTAGGGTAGGAATTAAGATTTTTAGCATTGTAGGAGGTTTAGGCTTTGGAGGCGATCGGTGCCGTGGGTTCGAGCAGTGGCTACTAGGAGGGCAAGCCCCGCACTTGCTTCGCAGGCTGAGAATGCAAGCAGAAGTATGGGGGAGGCTGAGAAGTGCGTGGTGTTTAGCTGCAGGGCTCATAGAGAGAGGGCGATAAATAGAGAGAGTATTATCCCTTCTAAGCACAGGAGGGCAGAGAGAAGGTGGGTTCGGTGGAATGCTAGCCCTGTTAATCCTAGTATGAAGGCTGAGGAGAAGGTGAAGTGAACTGGGGTCATTAGGTGATTGTGGACTTTAACCACAATTTTTTGAGCCGAAATCAAATGTTTTTCTTAAACTAATTACCTATTCGGCCCATTCGAGGCCTCCCTGAAGTCATTCGTAGATGAGGCCGAGGGTGAGGAGAATTAGGACAGCTGAGGCTCAGAAGAATGTTAGTAGGGGGGAAGAAAGTTGGTCTCCTCATGGGAGGGGCAAAAGGAGGGCGATTTCCAGGTCGAAGAGGAGGAATAGAATTGCTACAAGAAAGAATCGGAGGGAGAAGGGAAGTCGGGCGGAGCCGAGTGGGTCAAAGCCGCACTCGTATGGGGAAAGTTTTTCGTGGTCTGGTGTTATTTGGGGGAGTCAAAAGGAGACAATTGCGAGGACAGTGGAGAGTGCAATGGCAATAATAATGATTGTTGTGACTAAATTCATTATCTTTCCTTGGATTTTAACCAAGACCTGGTGATTGGAAGTCACTAATACTAACTTTAGTACTAGAAAGATTATGAGCCTCATCAGTAGATGGAGATGTACAGGAATAATCAAACAACGTCTACGAAGTGTCAGTATCAGGCAGCTGCTTCGAATCCAAAGTGGTGTTCGGATGTAAAGTGGTATTGGACTTGGCGCAGTAGGCAGACGGCTAGGAAGGAAGAGCCAATGATGACGTGGAGTCCGTGGAACCCTGTTGCTACGAAAAAGGTAGAGCCGTAAACCCCGTCGGCGAGGGTAAAGGGTGCTTCATAGTACTCTATGCCTTGTAGGAAGGTGAAGTAGAAGCCAAGCAGAATTGTTAGTAGAAGGGATTGGATTGCTTGTTTACGTTCGCCCTCTATGATGCTGTGGTGGGCTCAGGTGACTGTTACCCCTGAGGCGAGTAGAACGGCTGTGTTGAGGAGGGGGACCTCGAATGGGTCTAAGGGGGTAATTCCTGTTGGAGGTCAGCAGCCTCCTAGTTCTGGTGTGGGGGCTAGACTTGCGTGGTAGAAGGCTCAGAAGAATCCTAGGAAGAAGAAGACTTCAGAGGTAATAAAGAGGATTATTCCGTATCGGAGGCCTTTTTGTACGGGGGGCGTATGGTGTCCTTGGAATGTGCCTTCTCGTACGATGTCTCGCCATCATTGGTATATTGTCAGGAGTAGGAGGGCTATTCCGAGAGATATCAGCGTTGTGGAGTGGAAGTGGAATCAAATTGCGAGACCGGATGTTATTAGTAGGGCAGCAACTGCGCCTGTAAGGGGTCAAGGGCTGGGGTCAACTATGTGGTATGCGTGTGCTTGGTGGGCCATTAGACGTTTTCTTGTAGGTAGAGGCTTAGAAGGAGAACGAAGACATAAGCTTGGATTATTGCGACGGCGACTTCTAGGAGGGTAAGGAGGAAAAGAAGTGTTGCTGTGAGAATTGCTACAGTAGGCATAAGGGGGAGAAGGACGAAAGCAGCTGTAGCGATGAGTTGAATTAGCAGGTGGCCGGCTGTGAGGTTGGCTGTAAGTCGAACTCCTAGGGCCAGAGGGCGAATGAATAAGCTAATTGTTTCGATAATGATTAGAACCGGGATTAGTGGGGTGGGGGTTCCTTCTGGCAGAAGATGGCCTAGTGCGATGGTTGGCTGGTTTCGGAGTCCAATAATTACTGTGGCCAATCAAAGGGGGACGGCAAGACCCATGTTAAGGGATAGTTGTGTAGTTGGGGTGAATGTGTATGGGAGTAGCCCTAGCATGTTTAGGGTAATAAGGAATAATATAAGGGATGTCAGGATTAGGGCTCATTTGTGGCCTCCGGGGTTTAGGGGAAGCAGAAGTTGTTGGGTAAAGCGGTTGATGAATCAGCCTTGTAGTGTTAGCAGTCGGTTGTTTAGTCATCGTGCTGAGGGTGTTGGGTACAGAGTTCAAGGGAGACTAAGGGCAAGGGCTATTAAGGGGATACCTAAGTAAGTGGGGCTCATAAACTGGTCGAAGAAGCTTAGTGTCATGGTCAGGTTCAAGGTTCTGTTTTGGGTTTCTCGGTGCTTTGGGTGGTTGGCTCGTTTGGGAAAGTATGGGCTATGACTTTGGGGGGAAGAATAGTTAGGAAGACTAGTCAGGAGAAGACTAGAATGGCAAATCAAGGAGCGGGGTTGAGTTGAGGCATGCAGCTAAGGGTGGTCGGGAGTCACCAGTCTTTAGCTTAAAAGGCTAACGCTATGGCCCTGTTTAGCTTCTTAGCTAAGCGTCTTCAAGTATCAGGGATGATCAGTTTTCAAAGTGTTCTAGAGGGACTGCTTCAACTACGATGGGTATAAAGCTGTGGTTAGCTCCGCAGATTTCGGAGCATTGTCCATAGAAGACACCGGGTCGGGATGCGATGAAGGCTGTTTGGTTTAGGCGGCCGGGGACTGCGTCTATTTTTACACCCAGGGCAGGGACAGCTCAGGAGTGTAGGACGTCTTCGGCAGAGACTAAAACGCGGATAGGGGACTCAACGGGGATTACTATTCGATGGTCTGCTTCTAAGAGGCGGAATTGTCCAGGGGTTAGGTCTTGTGTTGGGATTATGTATGAGTCAAATCCTAGGTCTTCGTAGTCGGTGTATTCGTAGCTTCAGTATCATTGGTGGCCCATGGCTTTAATTGTGAGATGTGGGTCATTAATTTCGTCCATTAGGTAGAGGATGCGAAGTGAGGGGAGGGCGATGAGAATAAGGATGATTGCTGGGAGAATTGTTCAGATGATTTCAATTTCTTGGGAGTCTAAGATATATTTGTTGGTTAGTTTGGTAGAGACCATAGCCACAATAATGTAAAGTACTAGTGTACTGATTAGAAACACGATTATTAAGGCGTGGTCGTGGAAGTGAAGAAGTTCTTCTATAACAGGTGAAGCTGCATCTTGAAATCCTAGTTGTGAGGGATGTGCCATTAACTGTTAAGACACGCGGGGGTTTAACCCACAATTCTGCCTTGACAAGGCAGTGTAATGCTGTTTTACTAGTGTCTTATAAAGAAAGTGACAGAGTGGTTATGTGGTTGGCTTGAAACCAGCCTACGGGGGTTCAATTCCTCCCTTTCTCGGTTAGTTTGATTGGACTTGGACGAATGCAGGTTCCTCAAATGTGTGATAAGGAGGAGGGCAGCCGTGCAGTCATTCTACGTTGGTCATTGTTAGTTCAACTGACATGACTTCACGTTTAGAGGCGAATGCTTCTCAGATAATAAATAAGAACATAATTACAGCCACTAGGGAGATTAGGGAGCCGATGGAGGAAACTGTGTTTCAAAGGGTGTAGGCGTCGGGGTAGTCTGAGTATCGTCGAGGCATTCCAGCCAGTCCTAGGAAGTGCTGGGGGAAGAAGGTTAAATTAACCCCTACGAACATTACTCCGAAGTGGATTTTTGTTCAAGTGCTGTGTAGGGTGTAGCCTGAGAATAGGGGGAATCAGTGAACGAAGGCGGCGACGATCGCAAATACTGCTCCTATTGACAGTACATAGTGGAAGTGGGCTACTACATAATATGTGTCATGGAGAACAATGTCTAGTGAGGAGTTGGCTAGAACAATCCCTGTTAAACCTCCTACTGTGAAGAGGAAAATAAAGCCGAGGGCTCATAGCAGGGGAGTTTCTCATTTAATTGAGCCTCCATGAAGGGTTGCTAGTCAGCTAAAGACTTTGACCCCTGTAGGAATAGCAATAATCATAGTGGCGGATGTGAAGTAGGCACGTGTGTCTACGTCCATACCGACTGTGAACATGTGGTGAGCTCATACGATGAAGCCTAGGAGGCCGATTGCCATCATAGCTCAGACCATTCCTATGTATCCAAAGGGTTCTTTTTTGCCAGAGTAGTAGGCAACAATGTGTGAGATCATCCCGAACCCTGGGAGAATAAGAATGTATACTTCTGGGTGGCCGAAGAACCAGAACAGGTGCTGGTAGAGGATGGGATCACCCCCTCCGGCTGGGTCAAAGAAGGTTGTATTTAGGTTTCGGTCTGTGAGAAGCATTGTAATTCCGGCAGCCAGGACTGGTAGGGAAAGAAGAAGTAGGACGGCGGTAATTAGAACGGCTCAAACGAACAGTGGTGTTTGGTACTGGGAAATAGCTGGAGGTTTCATATTGATGATAGTTGTAATGAAGTTGATAGCCCCTAGAATTGAGGAAACACCTGCTAAGTGGAGGGAGAAAATAGTTAGGTCAACAGATGCTCCGGCGTGTGCGAGGTTTCCTGCTAGCGGGGGGTACACTGTTCACCCAGTTCCAGCCCCTGCCTCTACTCCAGAGGAAGCGAGTAAGAGTAGGAATGATGGGGGGAGAAGTCAAAAGCTCATGTTATTTATTCGGGGGAATGCCATGTCGGGTGCTCCGATCATTAGCGGGATCAGTCAGTTCCCGAATCCTCCGATCATAATTGGCATTACTATAAAGAAAATTATTACAAATGCATGTGCTGTTACAATTACATTGTAAATCTGGTCGTCTCCAAGAAGAGCTCCTGGTTGGCTTAGTTCCGCTCGAATAAGTAGGCTTAATGCTGTGCCTACCATTCCAGCTCAAGCACCAAATACTAAATAGAGGGTGCCGATGTCTTTGTGATTGGTCGAGAAAAATCAACGTGTGATTGCCACAGGTAAGATGGCTGAGGTTTAAGCGGTGGATTGTAGCCCCATAGACAGAGGTTTGAGTCCTCTTCTTACCAAGCTCTGAGGTGTTTTACATATTAGATTGCAAATCTAAAGAAGCAGACTAGTCGTCTGCCGGGGCTTTCCCCCGCCTATTTAGTTCTGAATTAGGCGGGGGAAAGGTAGATGGATGCTCGCTGGTTTGAGCGCTTAGCTGTTAACTAAGAGGTTGCAGGATCGAGGCCTGCCTATCTAGTAAGGCTTTAGCTTAATTAAAGTGTCTGTTTTGCATGCAGGAGATGTGGGGTAATGTCCCGCAAGTCTTACAGGGACTGGGAGATTCTCACTCCCACTGAGGGCTTTGAAGGCCCTTGGTCTGGGTATTAGCCTAAGTCTCTTAGAGGGTTAGTAAGGCCATGATGGCGGGTGTGAGAGGAAGGAGGGCGATGGTGGCCATGGTAGAGATGGCGAGGGGTAATGTCAGTTGTGTTGTTGGTAGCCGTCATGGGGCTGTTCCGGAGAGGCTGTTTGGGGAGATGGTCAGGGTTATTGCGTATGTAAGCCGGAGGTAGAAGTATAGGCTTAGGAGTGCTGTCAGTGCTGCTAGTGTGGCTGTTGGGGCTAGGTCTTGTTTGGTCAGTTCTTGAAGGATAAGCCATTTTGGTATGAAGCCGGTGAGTGGGGGGAGGCCTCCTAGGGAAAGTAAAACAAGGGGGGTTAGAGAGGTGAGTGCGGGGGTTTTGGCCCATGAGATGGCGAGGGTATTAATGTTGGTTGCTTTATTTAGTTTGAATACGAGGAATGTTGAGAATGTCATGACGAGGTATGTGAGGAGGGTTAAAAGGGTGAGGGATGGGGAAAATTGAAGTACTAGGATCATTCAGCCGAGGTGCGCGATTGAGGAGTAGGCGAGGATTTTCCGTAGTTGTGTTTGGTTTAGTCCGCCTCAGCCTCCAATGAGGGTAGATATCAGTCCTAAAATAATAAGGAGGGATGAGTTTGCGGGCTGGATTTGCAGGAGTAGGGCGAAGGGGGCTAGTTTTTGTCAGGTTGAGAGGATGAGTCCGGTGGTTAGGTCTAGTCCTTGGAGGACTTCTGGCAGTCATGAGTGGGTTGGGGCGAGGCCGATTTTTAGGGCGAGAGCGATTGTGATCATGGTGATAGGGAGGGGATGTGATATTTGTTGAATGTCTCATTGACCAGTGAGTCAGGCGTTTGTAGTGCTTGCAAATAGTAGTATGGCGGCGGCGGTGGCTTGGGTGAGGAAGTATTTGGTAGTTGCTTCGACTGCTCGTGGGTGGTGGTGTTGGGCCATAAGAGGAATAATTGCTAGGGTGTTTATTTCAAGTCCTATTCAGGCGAGGAGTCAATGTGAGCTTGCGAATGTGATAGTTGTTCCTAGGCCTAGTCCGAATAAAAGGGTGGCTAAGATGTACGGGTTCATTAGTAAAGGAAGGAGTTTAACCAACATGTTTGGGGTATGGGCCCAAAAGCTTAATTAGCTGACTTTACTAGGAAGTGGTGTAGTGGAAGCACTGAGAGTTTTGATCTCTCCAGGTAGGGTTCGAGTCCCTTCTTTCTAAGGAGTTGGAAGGACTTTAACCTTCATGGTTCACTCTATCAAAGTGGCCCTTTTCTTCAGGCACAACTCCAGGGCTATAGTTGTGGGGGAAGGCCTGCGAATGCGATTGGGAGCGCAAGGTGTCAGATAACTAAGGCTAGGGTCAGTGGGAGGAAGTTTTTTCAGATTAAGTGTATAAGCTGGTCGTATCGGAATCGGGGGTAGGAGGCTCGGACTCATAGGAAGACAATTGAGAGGAAGGCTGCCTTGGTTATCAGGTTTATTGCGGTTAGTTCTGGAATGGTAGGGATGTGGGAGGCCCCTAAGAAGAGTGTGGCGGATAGTGTGTTTATAAGAAGAATATTGGCGTATTCTGCAAGGAAAAATAGGGCGAAAGGTCCTCCTGCATATTCTACGTTGAAGCCTGAGACTAGTTCAGACTCTCCCTCAGTGAGATCAAAGGGGGCACGGTTAGTTTCCGCTAGGGTAGAAATGTATCATATTGCGGCGAGGGGTCAGGCTGGCAGAATGAGTCAGATGCTTTCTTGGGCGATATTAAAGGTCTGGAGGGTGAAACCCCCGGTGAAAATAATGGCGTTAAGAAGGATTAGTCCCAAGCTTACTTCATAGGAGATGGTTTGGGCAACGGCCCGCAAGGCTCCGATTAGTGCGTATTTTGAATTGGACGCTCATCCTGATCCAAGGATCGAGTAAACTGCAAGGCTGGATAGTGCGAGAATAAATAAAATGCCCAGGTTTAGGTCAATTACAGGGTAGGGAAGGGGTATTGGGGCTCAGAGGGTAAGGGCGAGGGTTAGTGCTAATATTGGGGTCAAAAGAAATAGAAGGGGGGAGGAGGTTGAAGGTCGGACGGGTTCTTTAATAAATAGTTTTACTCCATCGGCGATTGGTTGGAGGAGTCCGTAGGGGCCAACAATATTTGGTCCTTTTCGTAGTTGTATGTAGCCAAGAACTTTTCGTTCAATTAGGGTAAGGAAGGCAACGGCTAGTAGGACTGGAACGATAAAGGCTAGGGGGTTAATAATGTGAGTGATGAGTGTTGAGATCATAGTTAAGGAGAGGACTTGAACCTCTGTGGAAAGGGCTTAGGTCTTTTGCAGTAACCGGGCTCTGCCACCTTAACATGTCGTTCTTTCAGACATAGGGATTATGCCCTTTTGCCTATTTTATTTGTTTTCAGTAGGTAGGGGTGAGGCGTACTTGTAGTAGGGGCCTCTTCTTTTCGGTCCTTTCGTACTAGAAAAGATCACTTCATAGATAGAAACTGACCTGGATTACTCCGGTCTGAACTCAGATCACGTAGGACTTTAATCGTTGAACAAACGAACCCTTAATAGCGGCTGCACCATTAGGATGTCCTGATCCAACATCGAGGTCGTAAACCCCCTTGTCGATATGGCCTCTAAAAGGGGATTGCGCTGTTATCCCTAGGGTAACTCGGTCCGTTGATCGGTCTTGCCGGATCTAGTTGGTCAGAATTTCTGTTTACTAGAGCGGGAGCTCTTGGCTGTGAGAGGAGGTGTTCTCGTTCCACGTGGGGGTTTTGTGTTTCCCCGCGGTCGCCCCAACCAAAGACATTAGAGCAGGGTTCATTTGGTTTGGCCTTTTGTCTAAGGGTTTTTAACATGGTCTGCTTTGGTGTCTAAAGCTCCATAGGGTCTTCTCGTCTTATGTGTGCATCCCCGCTTCTGCACGGGGAGATCAATTTCATTGACTTGAAAGAGGAGACAGTTAAGCCCTCGTTATGCCATTCATACAGGTCTCCATTTAAAAGACAAGTGATTGCGCTACCTTCGCACGGTCAAAATACCGCGGCCGTTAAACTTTCAGTCACAGGGCAGGCGGGACCTCTTATTCGTTGATTTTGCAAGAGGCGATGTTTTTGGTAAACAGGCGAGGCTTAATAAGTGTGTTTGCCGAGTTCCTTCTCTTTCTTTTAGTCTTTCCTTGGGTGCACACCAGTGTGGGGTTAACGGTTGTGAAGTTGGGTGATTTTCTGGTTGTTTGGTCTGTAATTCAGTTCCCTCTTTGTTTGGGGCCGGTTAAGGTTCGGTGGGGGGTCCGTTCCGATTTACACGTGTGCGGGGAGAGAGGTTGTGTTCTCTTATTACTCATATTAGCATGGTCACTCCCATGTTTGCATGGGACGGCCTGGTAGGTTGAAGCGGGTTAAGATAAAATTATCAGGATAGGGAGGGGTAGGGCTATGTTTGAGCTTTAACGCTTTCTGTAGGGATGGCTGCTTTTAGGCCCACTAAAACATACTGCCTTTAAGTTGATTATGATCTTTACCCTTCTACAAAAGTTGTGTCTTATATCAAAGGGGCTGTACCCCCTTTGACTAACTCTCTCGGTTTCTTTGTGTCATAAGGGGGTAAGACAAAAGGTGAGAAAAGAAGCCGGGAGGCTGAACTTCTATCCAGTTCCCAGGCAACCAGCTATAACTGGGCTCGGTAGGTCTGTCACCTCTACTCAAAGCTCTTCCCACTCTTTTGCCACAGAGACGGGTTTGCCCTATTAATAGGCTGTCTTGGAGTAGCTCGCTCAGTTTCGGGGTGTCAAACTAAAGGGCTCTTTGCTTGGCGTTTACTGGCTAAGTCATGATGCAAAAGGTACGAGGTTAAATCTCTGCTTTTATGTGCTTTACTGAGTTATTTCATTTCTCTTTCAGCTTTCCCTTGCGGTACTTTTTCTGTAGCTCCACAGTTCCTTTTCTATCGCCTGTACTAAGGAGGAAAAATGATTTGTTTAGGGGCAGGGTCAGGGTATTAGGGGTTATTGATGGGGGTTTGTTGTTTTTGGTGGGAGGGGGCTAGCTGTTGGGCGTCAGGGTAATCCGATTTGCACGGATGACTTCTCAGTGTAAGGGAGATGCTTTTCTATCTTAGCTATACTCTGATTTTTCCAAGTGCACCTTCCGGTACACTTACCATGTTACGACTTGCCTCCCCTTTGCAGTTTTTAGGTCTTAAGTATTTGGGGTTGATGAGCTCGGGGAGAGTGACGGGCGGTGTGTGCGCGCTTCAGGGCCGGTTTCAGCGGAACGCTCTTTTTTCTGCTTACTGCTAAATCCTCCTTCAGATACATGTTTCAGTGTATCATTCGTAGTTCCCTGTGTTAGGGAATGTAGCCCATTTCTTCCCTTTCCATACGCTACACCTCGACCTGACGTTTTGGGCTATGCCAATCTTGCTTACTATGAGTCCTTCACAGGGTAAGCTGACGACGGTGGTATATAGGCGGGAGGGACAAGGAAAGGTGAGGTTGAACGGGGGTAATCGGTTCTAGAACAGGCTCCTCTAGGTGGATCTAAAGCACCGCCAAGTCCTTTGGGTTTTAAGCTGATGCTCGTAGTTCCCGGGCGGATAGTGGGTGTAGGTTACTATCAATGTTTATGGCTAGGCATAGTGGGGTATCTAATCCCAGTTTGTATCATAGCTTTCGTGGATTCAGATATTATAAAGCCACTTTCGTGGTTGGGCTTCTTACCTTCGGATGCGTATAACAGCTCTGAGGGCGTTCGGCTTTAGTGTTAAGTGTAGTCTTAACCACTCTTTACGCCGGTGACTATCAACTTGGGTCTCTCGTATAACCGCGGTGGCTGGCACGAGTTTTACCGACTCTCTTAGCTTTAACTAAGTCAAGTTTTCACTTATGGCTTAATGTTTATCACTGCTGAGTTCCCTTGAGGGTGTGGCTAAGCAAGGTGTCATGGGCTTACGGGTTTGTTGTGCCTGATACCAGCTCCTTGTTCCCAAACAGGGAACTGTGGGGCATTCTCACAGGGGCGCGGATACTTGCATGTGTAAGTTTAGCTAAAGTTGATAGTAAAGTCAGGACCAAACCTTTGTGCCTGCGGAGCTTTCTAGGGCTCATCTTAACATCTTCAGTGTCATGCTTTAATTAAGCTACGCCAGC